CTAGACTATAAAAATTATAAATTCTGTATACATGGACCCCCCCCCCCTTTTTCACCTTCTTTTAAACTGCCAGTGCCAGATCTTATGAATTCGGGTCAATTGAATCTCAACTGTTCAAATAAAGTTTGTCTCTTGAATTGAAGAAGTAAATGAGTTATATTGAGTTCTATTCTATTAGAATAGAAATATTTTTAATATTAAACAATGTTAAATGTAATTTAACATTGTTTAATGTATATATATATATATGATATGTTATCATATGTGTTTTTTTATTCCTTACTTGACAACAGTAAGAAATTAAGTAATAAACTGAGAAAAAGAAAAATCAATAAAAAAAAAAAGAAGAATAAAAAAGAAATATTAAATTAAATTATAATAAATGGCACTTCGATCATAGGAATGATAATGGAAATTTCTCTTGTTGTTGTTGCTTCAATAACAAGTATTTTTGATTGATATAAATTCCAAATAAAATCGTTTGATCTATGAAGGATTCATTGGAATAAAAGAAGAAATGTCCCGGCCAGTACTTAAGCAGATCAGGCCGGGAGAATAAACCTTTCGTATAAAATCAAAGAACTAAGATATTCTTTCTATTGAGGAGATCCATTTTGAGTCATTATCTATATTGAATTCCTGATCAATTGCTTTTTTCTATCTTTTTCTTATTTTTCTTATACATATTTTATACATATTTTCTTATACATAATATGTATATACTATATATAAATATTTAGTATAAATATATACCTTTCTTTTTATTTTATTTAAATTATTTAAATATTAAATACTTTGTTTAAGTTTAAATTTAAATAACTATTTAAATAATTTCTATTATTTGTTAGAATATTTCAGAATATTTCGAATTTCTATTTTAATATTAGAATTCTATAATAAAATAAATAATAATAAAAAGTTAAATAAGATTAAATAAATAAAAATAAATAAAATGAAAAAAGAAAATAAATAAAAGAAGTTGGATTTTTATCAATCTTTATTTCACGTGTTACATCACATAACAAATTTGAAATTTGGAATTAGGAGAGATGGCTGAGTGGACTAAAGCGGCGGATTGCTAATCCGTTGTACGAATTATTTGTACCGAGGGTTCGAATCCCTCTCTTTCCGCTTTCTCTGATCGCTTGGGATTTTCAAATTCGAAAAGATTCTCATCCCTTGATTTTATCATAGTTAAATGTATGAAACAAATAAGATTATTAAGAATTAATTTAGAAAAAAGCAAAAAAACGAGAAATTTTTTATTCCTCACGTCCAGGATTGCGTCCTGGATCATTAGATAAGAATCCAAAGATAAAAAGGGAAACAAAGAATATCACTACTGTGTAAACAAAGAGTTTGAGAGTAAGCATTACACAATCTCCAAGATCCTTTTTTTTTTTGAAAAAGGGGAATAGATTACCTATTTTTTACCACATATACCATTTTATTTGTTTTGACACCCCAAAAAATGAAAAATAAAATGACTTTTCAAGAAAAGACTTCATTTTATTTTAACGAATTTATTTCTAATAAGATTTTTATTCATTCGTTACCCGAAATTTCTTGTCATATCAATAATTAGGTATTGTGGAGTACCTAATAGTCCATACTCACTGGAAGGTCAGAACGGGTAAAAGGCTGATCCAAATTCATCGCTGTGGTTATTCATTCAATATACAAGAATTTCGATTTTTGAATCGAGGATTCGTAATGTAAGACTTATCTGATCTTATCAATTTTGAGAATTTTTTTATCGAATGCATCATCAATTTAGCAGAGTATTAAAGATTTCATCGAAAACTTACAGCGGCTTGCCAAACAAAGGCTAAGAGAAAAAAGAGTACAGGTATGACAGGCATAACATCTACGATTGGATTGAAAATGGCATAAGCTTCGGGCAATTTGGCGAATAAAAAACTACTTGAATAAAGGACAGAATTAAGACAGATACCGATTAAACTAAAGATATTAAGCATAACAAGCATTTTGTTCTTGTGGATTAGAAAATTTTGAGTTATTTTTATAAGGGAAAAATGAAAAAGGCAGATCAAGAAATCCTTCTTTTTCTTCGGTTCGGACTCTCCCAAATAAAAAATCCCTCCCCTCATTATCATTCTAAAATGAGAATATAAGGAATTCGGCTTTCATACAATATTTTAATTGAATTTTATGTAATGATCAATGAATTTTTTTGATTCTATATCTACATGTCTTGAATCCTAGCAACAAAATATCCCATATGTTTTTATGTATTTGGGTTGGGATTGACGAATAACCAATACCAATATTACTGTTGATTAGTATCGAATAGAAATCAAAATGGGGCGTGGCCAAGCGGTAAGGCTGCGGGTTTTGGTCCCGTTATTCGGAGGTTCGAATCCTTCCGTCCCAGATCGTTTTTCATGAAACGAGAGATGGGATCACACTGCATTCCACATGAAACAAGAATTTGTTAAAGGGAAAAATTTTTTCTTATTAATTTTCAGAATGGTTCTAAGAATCATATCTGAGAATTCGTTTGGTTTCTCACAAACGGAATCAAGTGTCAAATGTGAGTAAAATTGAATATCTTTATTTTCATTCAAAAAAGAGATTTTTGGCCTATTATATCATAAACATTCAGGATATGCTCGTACTACTCATATTCATTTCATATTCATTTTGAAGTTAGTTTCTTAGAGAAACTTTATGTCCCATATCTAATACCTATGAAATGGGAATTATCACATGATGCATTCTGAATCACAATGTGAGAGAAAGACCTCTCTATTCCCTTTCCCCAAACCTAAAGTCAAGTCAATAAAAAGAAAATAAATAGATATCCCATCCAATTCCACATAGAATGTAGAGATTAAAGAGTGGGGAGTTTTGAATTTCATCACAGGTCTTAAAACTTCTAATTAAAGTTGGGTTGGCGCGGTAAAAGAAAAAAAAAAATAGGAAAAACAGATTGATCTGGACCTTATTTTTTTGTATCTTAGATATTATCTGGTTCAAATGAACCATTGTAAATCAATGTAATGTAGTGATTGGGGAGAAATTCGTATATTCCATATACTTGACTTTAGAATTGATCGAAAATACTTGAATTTGAAGTAAAACAAAATCTGTATAAAAAACAAGGCCTATGCCTATATGATATATATTATGTATTTTTATTGTATTGTTGTATTTCGGTAACAAGGTATTGTTGTATTTCGGTAACAAGGGCTTTTCGGTTAAGTGAAAAGGATCTGTGATTTATAAAATATCTATAATTAGAATTACCCCGGCTAAGGTAAGAACTCTTAGTTGTATATGATGGATCCGAAAAGATCATACTTCTCTGATTCTTGATTCAGATTTTCTATTTCAGATGAAAGAAAGAATAACAATAACGTAAGGAACTTAATTTTACCTTACACGAGATCTTTTTTTTTTTTTTTTACTTCATTTTTTTTTTCTTGATTGGTACTGGAAGAAGTATTAGAAATCTATATTATCAAAATTTCGACTTTTTCGGGTCATTGGAATAGCTTATTTGGTTACTAATTGATTTGATTTCGGGATTGTAAATAATTAGTATTCTACTATAGAATATAGAAACAGAAACCTCTTTTGGAGGTTTATAGTTTATTTGTTCGAGAAAACTGGATCCTTCATGATTGATCGTCTCGAACAATCTGTTGAAGATGTAAATAATAAGTCTTATTTATATTTATAAATAAATATTTTCATTCATATGATATAATATGGGGTTAAATTAAAAAAATTCGATCCTTGCTGACCCTTATCCGGATAAATACTTATTTATCCGTAGATAGAAAGTATGGACTATTATATACCGGTTGAACCAATTATACCGGTTGAACCAATGACTATTCATGATTTTATATTGAATCAATTCCATACCGCTTTGAAATTTCAATTAGAGGAATGTTATGGTAAAACTTCGTTTGAAACGATGTGGTAGAAAGCAACGTGCGACTTGAAGGACATGATCGGCTGTGGATTTTTACATCTGCCATCTTCTATAGTAATGAAGATGCTCTTGGCTCGACATAGTTTGTTCTGTTCTGCCCGGAACCCTATTTGGGTTATAAGTAAATAGTACATGATGAAGCTCGAGAAGAAAGGATTGATTCATTTTTCAAGGGAAAGAATCTAGGGTTAGTGAAAATCAATAAGTTAGACCAACTTTGTAAGTATATCCTCACTATATATAAATTCTAAATCGAAAGGTTCAAATTCAGAACAAGTTTGAAAAGTCAAATTTTTCGAAATTGGTAAAACTATTTCGATGAAAAGTGTATCACAAGGGAATCAATCGTTCGTATTCTATTTATATAGAAAGAAATAACAAAAAAAGGTATGTTGCTGCCATTTTGAAAGGAATAAGGATCCCCGAGGTAATGTCTAAACCCAATGATTTCACAAAGCAAAGATAAAGGATTCCGAAACAAGGAAACACTATTTTCAATTGTCTCAACAATTGGATCAGACTGAGGAATAAAAATAGATTCGAAATGAGACAAACAAAAGAGTTTAGAGACGGCTCAATAAATGTCTAAGGATTTTCTTGTCAGAATTACCCAACTTGAGTTATGAGTATGAATGAGATTTCTTCCCTTTTCTGTAAGGAAGAAGAAAAAAGTACTCAATTCAAATCATAGTAAAATTCATGATTTTATGGATCCATTTGCTATTATATACAGAAATTAGAATCATTTTTCTCGAGCCGTATGAGGAAAAAACCTCCTATACGTTTCTAGGGGGGGCATTGTTTATTTACATCTATCCCAATGAGCCATCTATCGAATCGTTGCAATTGATGTTCGATCCCGAAGAGAAGGAAGAGATCTTCGAAAAGTAGGTTTTTACGATCCGATAACGAATCAAACTTATTTAAACGTTCCTGCTATTCTATATTTCCTTGAAAAAGGTGCTCAACCCACAGGAACTGTTTATGATATTTTAAGGAAGGCAGAATTCTTTAAAGAAAGAACTTCGAGTTAATTAAAGGAAAAAACAAAATATTTAAATAAATAAAATAAAGTAGGGAAGGGTAACTAGTATCTATCCTTGTGTAATTATTTATATTTACACACCATTTTCCTTTTTCTTGCTTTATTCATATTTTGGTGGGGGAATTTAATTTAACAACAAACAAGGGGTTAAGCTTGCTTATCGTACTTTTATTGATTGAATAAACCGGGGATTTTTTCTTTACCTTTTCCTTAATTTTTTCCATTCCAATTTCTTATTTATGTTTATGTTGTGCCAATCCAACACAAGTCTTTATTTTATTTACTTGATTTCTTTTCTCAACATTGCATTTATATTGACAATGGTGTATCGAACAACTATAATTCGATCGTAGATAAATAGGGCTGTTTATCCCCACCCCATATTGGTTTTTCTTGTTTCCTTCACTCAAATGATGGGTTTGCCTTGCTGCATTTACTCTCATACAAGATGTATTTTCTTAAGGAAAATCAAAAAAGAATTTGATAAAAAATGGGTGGTCTGTCATAATTTTTACATTTCGATTGGGAATATTTTTAATCCGATCTGCTCATTTTGGTATTTTGTATTTCTAATTGATCATAAAATCTTTCTTTTCGATGTGTTGCTAGTTCAATGTTTTGATAGGGTCGTGCAGTGCAATTCAATTGATTTTTGTATTTCGATCGTATCTACATATCCTATTTATCCGGGTTGCTAACTCAACGGTAGAGTACTCGGCTTTTAAGTGCGACTATGATCTTTTACACATTTGGATGAAGCAACGAATTCGTCCAGACTATTGGTATAGTCTATAAGACCACGACTGATCCTCAAGGGTAATGAATGGAAAAAACAGCATGTCGTAATAAAATCAATTTATTATTTTATTAGATTTTCGATTTTATTAATTTATTTAATTTGAAATGAAAGTCAAAGTTAAAGTAGAACTTTGAGTTTATCCTTACCGGATCGTTACAGTTCCAAAAGATTGTTTTGATTTTTGGAAGGGGACAAAAAAAATTCACATTTACAGTTGGGTCTATTGAATAAATGGATAGAGCTCTATGGCTCCAATTCTGGTAAAATAAAAAGCAACGAGCTTATGTTCTTAATTGGAATGATTACCCGATCTAATTAGACGTTAAAAATGAATTAGTGCCTAATGCGGGAAAGAGTGGGTTCTTCTGTGAGTGAACCATTGATTTTTTCTTTTTTTTTTTTTCAGAATCCTAATTATTCTTTATTATGGATTGTAGACGGATGTGTAGAAGAAACAGTATATTGATTAATAGAATTTATTCCAAAGTCAAAAGAGCGATTGGGTTGCAAAAATAAAGGATTTTTTCTCCTGTTGTAATTATAACGAACATAAACCAATTGGATAGAAAAGGAAGGTAAAAGGATCTGTTGATTGGACTCCCTGTTTCTTTTCCGGGGTATATATTTTTTTCTTACTATAGTATATACATAATACAATACATAATACCCTGTTCTGACCATTTTGCACTATGTATGTATCATTTGATAAACCAAGAAAAAACTCCTGCCTCTGGCTCAAGTAGAAATGTAAATGGAAGAATTACAAGGATATTTAGAAAAAGATAGATCTCGGCAACAACACTTCCTATATCCGCTTCTTTTTCAGGAGTATATTTACGCGTTTGCTCATGATCATGGTTTAAAGGATTCGATTTTTTATGAACCCGTGGAAATTATTGGTTATGACAATAAATCTAGTTCAGTACTTGTGAAACGTTTAATTATTCGAATGTATCAACAGAATTATTTGATTAATTCGGTTAATTATTCTAACCAAAATCGATTCGTTGGGCACAACAATTATTTTTATTCTCATTTTTTTTCTCAGATGATATCAGAAGGTTTTGCGGTCATTGTGGAAATTCCATTCTCGCTGCGATTAGTATCTTTTCCCGAAGAAAAAGAAATACCAAAATGTCAGAATTTACGATCTATTCATTCAATATTTCCCTTTTTAGAGGACAAATTATCACATTTAAATTATGTGTCAGATATACTAATACCCTATCCTATCCATTTTGAAATCTTGGTTCAAATCCTTCAATGCCGGATCCAAGATGTTCCATCTTTGCATTTATTGCGATTCTTTCTCCACGAATATCATAATTGGAATAGTCTCATTACTCCGAAGAAATCAATTTACGTTTTTTCAAAAGAAAATAAAAGACTATTTTTGTTCCTATATAATTCTTATGTATCTGAATGCGAATTTTTATTCGTTTTTCTTCGTAAACAATCTTCTTATTTACGATTAACATCTTCTGGAACCTTTCTTGAGCGAATACAGTTCTATGGAAAAATAGAACATCTTATAATAGTGTACCGTAATTCTTTTCAGAAAACTTTATGGTTCTTCACGGATCCTTTCATGCATTATGTTCGATATCAAGGAAAAGCAATTCTGGCTTCAAAAGGAACTCATCTTTTGATGAAGAAGTGGAAATGTTACCTTGTCAATCTCTGGCAATATTA